TTTTATTTATGACAGTGCAAGCTTTTCTTGGAAGTCTGACATACACTACTTCAACGCCTTAGCGTCTCGTACTCACGCCTTAGCTCAAAATGTTTTCTCCATTTCTCAACGCCTCGAACGTTTAAACCGGTAACCAATATCCGGCTAGCTTAGCCTTCTCCGTCCCTCGATATCAATAAAAAATGGTACGGGAATATTAACCCGTTGTCCATCGACTACGCTTTTCAGCCTCGCCTTAGGTCCTGACTTACCCTCCGCGGACGAGCCTTCCGGAGGAAACCTTGGGTTTTCGGGGTATAGGATTCTCACCTATATTTTCGTTACTCAAGCCGACATTCTCACTTCTGCTTCGTCCATACCCGCTTACGCTAATACTTCGACCTACAACAGAACGCTCCCCTACCTATATATTTTCTATATATAGCACAGTTTCGGCAAATTACTTAGTCCCGTTCATTTTCGGCGCAGGTTTACTCGATCAGTGAGCTATTACGCACTCTTTAAAGGATTGCTGCTTCTAAGCAAACCTCCTGATTGTCTATGCACTCCCACCTCCTTTATCACTTAGCAATTATTTAAGGGCCTTAACTGGTGCTCTGGGCTGTTTCCCTCTTGACAATGGAGCTTATCCCCCACAGTCTTACTGGTAAACTATTCATCTAGTATTCTTAGTTTGCAACGATTTGGTACCGAATTACCAGCCCGCATACGTAACAGTGCTTTACCCCTAGATTATAACATTTACCGCTGCGCCTAAACACATTTCGGGGAGAACCAGCTAGCTCCGAATTCGATTGGCATTTCACCCCTAACCACAACTCATCCGGTGATTTTTCAACATCAGTCGGTTCGGTCCTCCACTTAGTATTACCTAAGCTTCAACCTGGTCATGGTTAGATCATCCGGGTTCGGGTCCATAAACAGTGACAAACGCCCTATTAAGGCTCGCTTTCACTATGGCTTCAGTATTCACTACTTTAACCTGCCACTGCCTATGAGTCGCCGGCTCATTCTTCAACAGGAACGCAGTCAGACGATATAGTCGTCCTCCTACTGCTTGTAAGTTTATGGTTTCATGTTCTTTTCACTCCCCTCCCGGGGTTCTTTTCACCTTTCCCTCACGGTACTATTTCACTATCGGTCATTCAGTAATATTTAGCCTTACGAGGTGGTCCTCGCGGATTCACACGGAATTTCACGTGCTCCATGCTACTTGGGATACAATCTGATTGTTTCAGTTTTCAAATACAAGACTATCACTTTCTATGGTTGAGTATTCCAAACTCATTCTTCTAACTGTCCCATTTAATCGTTATAATTGTCCCACTACCCTTATAAAAGTTTAGGCTGGTCCCGTTTCGCTCGCCGCTACTCAGGGAATCGTTTTTACTTTCTTTTCCTCTAGGTACTAAGATGTTTCAGTTCCCTAGGTTCGCTCTTTCTTATCTATAAATTCAATAAGTAGTATTTAAAGTTTCCTCATTCGGAGACCTCCGGATCTTAGCTTGTTTCCAGCTCCCCGAAGCGTATCGTCGGTAACCACGTCCTTCATCGCTTCTGAATGCCAAGGTATTCCCCATAAACCCTTAATTCCTTGAATTTAACACAGAAATTAAAAATTTCAATCTTACAAAATTCATATTTTGTAATTCTTTGGAGGTAAGCGGAGTCGAACCGCTGACAACCGCCGTGCAAAGGCGGTGCTCTACCAACTGAGCTATACCCCCACTGGGCCATTCTGGATTTGAACCAGAGACCTCACCCTTATCAGGGGTGCGCTCTAACCAACTGAGCTAATAGCCCTTTGAGTCAGTTGACTCAAAGTTTTAATATAATCGACCATACTTTAATATTCTTTAAAAGGAGGTGATCCAACCGCACCTTCCAGTACGGTTACCTTGTTACGACTTCACCCCAGTCACTAATTCTACCTTAGGCATCCTCCTCCAAACGGTTAGAGTAACGACTTCGGGTATAACCAGCTTCCATGGTGTGACGGGCGGTGTGTACAAGGCCCGGGAACGGATTCACCGCTGTGTAGCTGACCAGCGATTACTAGCGATTCCACCTTCATGTAGGCGAGTTGCAGCCTACAATCCGAACTTAGAACGAGTTTATAGATTAGCTAATCTTCGCAGATTCGCATCTCATTGTCTCGCCCAATGTAGCACGTGTGTAGCCCAGGGTGTAAGGGGCATGCTGACTTGACGTCATCCCCGCCTTCCTCCGGTTTATAACCGGCAGTCTTTCTAGAGTTCCATAAAGGCAACTAAAAATAAGGGTTGCGCTCGTTGCGGGACTTAACCCAACATCTCACGACACGAGCTGACGACAGCCATGCACCACCTGTGTATACGCTCCAAACGGCACTTTTTTCTTTCAAAAAAATTCGTATCATGTCAAACCCTGGTAAGGTTCTTCGCGTTGCATCGAATTAAACCACATGCTCCACCGCTTGTGCGGGCCCCCGTCAATTCMTTTGAGTTTYAMTCTTGCGAGCATACTTCCCAGGCGGGATACTTAACGCGTTAGCTTTGATACTGCACAGGTCGATCTGTTCAACATCTAGTATCCATTGTTTACGGCTAGGACTACTGGGGTATCTAATCCCATTTGCTACCCTAGCTTTCGTCTCTGAGTGTCAGTAATAGCCCAGTAAAGTGCCTTCGCCATCGGTGTTCTTTCCAATATCTACGCATTTCACCGCTCCACTGGAAATTCCCTTTACCTCTACTATACTCTAGTCAGATAGTTTCGACTGCGATTTTGAGGTTGAGCCTCAAGATTTAACAGTTGACTTACCTAACCACCTACAGACGCTTTACGCCCAGTGATTCCGGATAACACTTGCATCCTCCGTCTTACCGCGGCTGCTGGCACGGAGTTAGCCGATGCTTATTCTTCAGGTACACGTCATTTATTCCTCCCTGAAAAAAGAGGTTTACAACCCATAGGCAGTCTTCCCTCACGCGGTATTGCTCCGTCAGGCTTTCGCCCATTGCGGAAAATTCCCCACTGCTGCCTCCCGTAGGAGTCTGGACCGTGTCTCAGTTCCAGTGTGTCTGATCGTCCTCTCAAACCAGATACTGATCGTCGCCTTGGTAAGCCATTACCTTACCAACTAGCTAATCAGCCGCGAGCTTTTCTTTAGGCGGATAAATCCATTTCACTCTAAAGCATATGGGGTATTAGCAATCGTTTCCAATTGTTGTCCCCCTCCTAAAGGTAAATACTCACGTGTTACTCACCCGTCCGCCACTTGAGTTAAAAACTCTCGTACGACTTGCATGTGTTAGGCATACCGCCAGCGTTCATCCTGAGCCAGGATCAAACTCTCTTAAGATTTCCTTAAATTTTTTTTAAGTATAGAACTTAAAATTTGATATGTTTTGTTAAAAACAGTATGTTAACATTTCCTTAGTTTTTTGTTTTTAGTAGAAAAATTTTAAAGTATTTAAAAAACATAAAAATTACTATGAGTAATAGTAAAAAATATTCTCAGATTATTAACTATATATAAGCAATAGTAAACAGTTCATTTTAGTTAATTTATAAATAAACTAAAATGAAATAACTTATCAAGCGTATCAATTAAATTAGGTACAACTTTTAAGCCATTTAAACCTGTTGACAAAACTTCATTATTAGCATGATCGTAATAGTCTTTTAAAACTCGGTTTGGAAGAAAATCAATACCTAAATTGTAATAATTTTTAATTAAGTATTCAGTGATTTCAGGTTTTTTCGTATACCAAAATTCTCTTAAGCTATCAGGAATAGAGTACTTAGACCATAATGAAGGAAAATAACGATAAATCCTAACGTCATGTCCAAATTTTGTTAACATTTCCGTTAGTGGAGCATTACCTAATGCATCAAGACTATCAACGGTAAAAGATTCCCCTTCTGACGGTAGATATGGCATAGTAAAAACTAGTCGTCCAACAACATCTAAAGTATTTCCTAATAAAGCTAACCCAACTGTAGGACCGATATCAATCCCAATAATAACAGGAAAAATCCCTGTAAATGCAGTTAAATACCATTCTGTTAAAACCCTTAAAGTATTAAAAGGCTCTTGATAAGGATTGAACATTAACCACCACCAAAGCGCTGTTCGCATTTCACATAATGTTTTAAATATCTTTAAAGATTCATAAGTCCACTCTTGGATATCACGAAGAAATAATATATTAATTTGTTGGTTTGATAAAACTTGAATTATTTCTGATAACCAGTTTGGTAAATAGACAGGAGTCCCTGCTCCTGATTCAACAACAAAAAAATTAAAAAACCCTTCACTTGGATCTGTATAAAAATAAACAGGTGGTGGATTAAAAATAGGGCCTTGTGGTTTAAATATATCAAGATACCCTTTTTGACTAGCTGCCAGGACGATCTGCCCAACTGAACTTAAAGCGCTAACCTCTATTGTAGGCATTAGGATTTATCTCCTTTTAATTATTTATTTAAAGTTAAAATCTTTATGATTACCCCCCAAATTATTTAAACCTTTTTATCTCAAAAAAGAATTGATCGGGATAGTAGGATTTGAACCTACGACACCCTGCTCCCAAAGCAGGTACTCTACCAAGCTGAGCTATATCCCGATTAGTCTTCTACATTTAAAGATTTAAGAATATTGAATGAAGATAAGTTAATTTTATCATAAATTATCCATCAATAGCAACCTTTTAACAATTATCATATTAAAAAGGAAGAAAAATTAAAAATTTTACGCTAAGTTTTGATACAATTCATCACGAATTTGTATCTTATGTTTTAGATAAAATAATAGATCTTGAACTGTGATAATATCAGATATATCTTCATAAGCAATTTCAATATTAAATACATTTTCAAAAGAGACCATCATTTCTAGTAAGTCTCGAGAATCAGCTCCTAATTCCAATTCAATCTTTGTTTCAAGTTGAATTTCTGTTGGTTTCAAACTAAATTGATAACTTAGCGTTTCTTGAACTTTTTTGAAAATAAACGACATGAAAATCGGAATCAAATAATAAAAGGGAACTTAAATTCTTTTAAAGTTAAAAGAATTTAAGTTTTAATGTCACTGTTTAGTCGCTTAAACTTTCAATATACGTTAGCGCATCTTGAACTGTAGCGATTTCACCTGCAGCTTCATCAGTAATCTCAATTTCAAATGATTCTTCAAAAGCCATTACTAATTCAACTACATCTAAAGAATCAGCTCCTAAATCTTTAGTAAAGTTTGACTCTGGTTTGATGGCATTAGGCTCTAGACCTAATTGAACCCCAATAATCTTCTGTAATTTTGCAAGAGTATCGCTTGACATATTAATTTTCCTTAATAATGAAATATTTTATATGAGATCTTTTTTTTAAAAGATTGCAACATATATATTACATCGCATTATACTATAAATGCTACAAAGAAAGAAATAATTTATATTTTTTGATCAATTAAAAATTGTATTAGTTTTTTTAATTGATATACGGTTGCTCGATTAATTGTATAAATAGGAATATTTTTTTGTTCAGCTAATTTTTTTAACTTAAAATTTTGTTTTAAATGTTTTTTAAGACCAATTATTATTGTTGCATTTTGGATTTCTTTAGTTAATGTTAATTTGAAACCAATTTTTGAGATTGCTTCTTTTATTAAATTATTTGAAAGTGAATAACTATAAACTAATAGGTGCTTTGTCTTTATTGTTTGAAACTTAGAAATATTGTGTGTATTTAAAAATTTCCAATCAGTTTGTTTGACACCATTCAAATTGTTTAAATTATAAGTAGATTGACCAAGAGGAACAAAATTTAAGGCTGATTTATAATATTTTATTTTAGTTTTATCATCGTTACACAATTGACGTAACTGACTAACTGAATAATTTCCGCGTAACAAAAGATCAATAGATTTTGTTACATTCTCATGAATTGTCCAAGTATCTTGATCATTAATTTCTATAGCAATTTGAAAAGCTGGGTAGGCTTTCCGTTCCAGAATACTTTTTTGTGTACCACGACGTTTTGCTTCATCGTCACTTAATGTCACATATTGAATTCCCCCAATTAAATCAGCCAATGCTGGATTCTTAATTAAATTTTCTAAACAGTTACCATGTGTTGTACCTACTAATTGAACACCTTTTTCAGAGATTGTACAAGCGGCTAAGGCTTCTAACTCTGATCCAATTTCATCGATAATAATAACTTCTGGCATATGATTTTCGACAGCTTCAATCATTACTTGATGCTGCAATTCAGTTTTTGAGACTTGCATTCGTCGAGCTTTTCCAATACCTAAATGAGGGATATCACTATCTCCTGCAATTTCATTTGATGTATCAACTATAATGACACGTCGCTCCATTTCATCAGACAAAACTCTAGCAATTTCACGAATAATTGTGGTTTTTCCTACTCCTGGTTTACCCAAAATTAATATAGATTGACCTGATTCTAATAAGTCACGAATAACACTAATAGTGCCAAAAATGGCACGTCCTACACGACACGTTAAACCATTAATCAGAAATTGGCGATTTCGCATGCAACTGATTCGGTGTAATGTTCGTTCAATGCCTGCACGATTATCATTACTAAATTTACTAATCCGTTTCGTTGTGTAGTCAATATCTTGCCATGAAATAATCTTTTGTGATAGGAATTCAGGACCCGTCGTAAAACGTGCTTCAGGGCGGCGTCCTAAATCCATAACAACTTCAATAAGTTTATCTTTATTTGGATGGTTATATAAATTTTCTTGAATAAAAAATGGTAAATTATCAAGTAGCTTATCTAAATCTTCATCTACATTCATAAAAAAGTGAATTTACCCTAACTTTTTAGCTTATATTATAAGTATAATTTTTAATAGAAGATTAAAAAGTTAGTGTAGTAAAGAATTCTATAAATTAAATTAAAGACATTTATTTTGAAATCTCAATTAATTCATTGAAAGTTTGATTATCTAAAATCGCAATCTGTGATAACATTTTTCGATTTAAATCAATATTAGCCTTTTTAAAATTATGCATCACTCGACTATATGATAATCCGTTTAATTTTGAAGCGGCATTAATTCGAACAATCCATAATCGTCTGAAAACTCGTTTTTTTTGTTTTCGACCAACATATGAATATCGTAATGCTTTCATTACTTGTTGGTTTGCAACGCGAAATAAACGCGAGTGGGCTCCTCGATACCCTTTTGCAAGTTGTAAAATCTTTTTGCGTCGTTTGCGTGCGACGTTTCCTCGTTTAACTCTAACCATAAATTTAGTAAGGTAACATTATTTTAATAGTTTTAGTATCACTTTTATCCACACAAAGTGTTTGTGATAATTTGCGTTTTTGTTTATTTGATTTATGCATTAAAAGATGACCTTTATATGCATGACGGCGTAAAAAATTGCCTGCTCCCGTTTTTTTATAACGTTTTAGAGCAGCTTTTCGTGTTTTTAATTTAGGCATGATACGTTAAACTCGTTGCGTAGAATATAGTTGTTTAAAATAAAATTTTGATTTTAAAGGATGCGAATATATAGTTTGATCTCCATATTTCCAATCAACTGGACAAGCTTCTCCAGGATTTTCTTTAATATATTGAATGGATTGTAGAATTCGGAGTAATTCATTTATACTTCTACCGCATAATAGATTATTAACTGTATAATATTGAATCACCCCTTCTCTGTCAATAATAAACACCCCAGGAAATGGCATGCCATCTTCGGTCAATAAATTGTAATCGATCGTAATTTTCTTAGTTAAATCTGAAATTAAGGGAAACCGTAAATCAGCTAAACCCCCATCATATCTTCCCGAAAGTAAACAGTGTAAATGAGAAAACGGGCTATCAATTGAAACTGCTAAAATTTGTGTTGATAATTTTCGAAAATCACTAATTCGATCGCTTAATTCAATTAATTCCGTAGGTGCTACGGGAGTAAAATTTGCTGGATAAAAAATCAGTAAAACATATTTTTTTCCACGATAATCAGACAGTCGGATTTTTCCTAATTTATTTTTAAAAACACCCACAGTTATAAAATTGGGTGCTAGTTTACCAATTTGAGGATAATCTATCATTGATAAAAACAACTGTTTAAAATGTTTAATTAAAAAATTTTATCATAAAAAAAGGACTAGGGCAATTTTTAACTACCCTAGTAATTCACTAATAAAATAATACGGTTATTATTTTTGTCCTTTTGCTGGTGGTGCTTCAACTTCAACAAGTTCAGATAAAGCATAATTATTAGTATTGGTTCCGCTGTAATTAACGTTTTCAAATCGCACAACAGCAGGATATCGAATACCACTTTGATCAACAGTAGCAACTGTCCCAACTTGATTAAACCAATAAGATTCTGGTCGAAGAATTTTAACTTTAGAGCCGCGACTAACCATAAAAAATGAGAAATTATTAATTATATTGTTAGAAATTATAATATAAAAAGAGTCAAAATTTAATCAGAAAAATTTAATTATGAATAAATAGATACGTTTTTCCACAAAAAT